TTAATCTATCCTATGCTAACTGAATGAAATTTCTCATTAATCTATTCTATTTTCTTTTGGGTTAACCAGAAGATTTTTATTGCATAAGTTTCCAATTCTAATTTGGATCAATGATTATCAATGATTAGTTTTCTCTTTTCTCCCACCTTCAGAAGAATGAAGCATAGATATCCCCCGATATCGTTAGAATTTTCTGAAAGGTAACTATCTCGGTTTCATATTTCATATATGATATATGAGATTTCTATTTATATAGAATCTTTGAAAAAGACTTTCCTCCGTTAAGAAAAAAGGACTTACTATCTTTGGGATCTGATGCTACACCGCTGCTCAATACTTTAATAGATCGACTCTATTACATAAGTTGATTTCTAACTTTTTTTATCCCATATTATGACATAAGTAATAAGTAAGCAGTTCTGAACTGTATTTACCAAATAATAGCTTACTAATGGATCTTTACGGTGCTTTATCTATCAATTTGACTCTTTATCCATAGAGTATAGTATATAGGCCATACCTATTTCTTCCGATTTTTTTGGTTCTCGCGAAGTCTTTTTTCTTGCTACAGCTGATAAAAATCGTTACTTTGTACGATTCATATGTAGAAAGCCTATCTTTTTTCTAGTATTTACTAGATGATTCAATCTTTTTTTTTTCTTTCTTTTCTATAGTGAAGATAGTCGCACGTAATGACAGATCACAGCCATATTATTAAAAGCTTGTGGTAAAAATGGATTTCGTTCTAGTGCTCGGAAATAATATTCCAAAGCTTTTGTATGTTCTCCGTTACTTGTGTGTATAAGACCTATGTTATAGAGTATATAACTTCGATCATAGGGATCAATTTCTGGTCGCGTAGCTTCATAATAATTCTGTAAAGCTTCTGCATAATTTCCTTCGGATTGAGCCGACATCCGTTACGGTCGTTCATTCTAGTAAAAGAATCTCCGTTCCAGAACCGTACGTGAGATTTTCATCTCATACGGCTCCTCCCTTCTGTGCATAGTACTAAGAAAAAGAATTCATGTAATCAAAATTTCACTATTCTCATTATGAACTGACAGGAGCTGGTATTTTTACAAGAAATTTCTAGCCAGCCTTCCCACAAGAGGTTTTTTCTTAACACCAATCATATTAGTGCTAAATTGAAATGGTAACTCCAAAGATTTCTTTGTACTCAACGCTTACTATTTACAGGAATTAGTCACTTCAACGGTCTTTGATGGTTATATGGGTACCAAAAGTACGAATGAGATGGATCTTTGTTTTCCTAACCATTCTTTTTAGTCCCGATACCGATAAGGAAAAGGTTTATTTATAACAAAGTTTTTGTGTTGTTGATTCCTAGGTGTAGTGCTTTTTCCCCGATGCCACCTATTAGTACTCAATGAAGTAGTATTGACCTCCAATACAGAACCTATAGATGTAACCTTTCGCTCAATACTAAAATAGATAATTGAAGCATTTAAGGCTGCATCAATCGAGGATACACGACAGAAGGAATTGCTCTATCTCTAAACTTCACCTTCACCAAGCGTAGGTTTCTTTCACTAATTTGTTTTTTTCTATTCCTAACTACATTCTTTTTCTCGTAAAACTTAGGGTTAAAAAAACAAGAAAAAATCAAATCGCACCATCTCTGTAATAGGTAAATGCCTTTTTTTCTCCTGAAGTTGTCGGAATTATTCGTAATAAAATATTGGCTACAATTGAAGAGGTCTTATCAATAAAATTTCCATTTATTCGAGATCTAGGCATAATTAGCAATTCATTCTATAATTCTTCTCATTCCCCTTCGGGGAAAACGATCCCACAAAAAAAGGAATTGTACAGTACAAAATAACATAAAAACAGACTAATTGGAAAAAAAAATGTGGTGTCCCCCTTTTGGACAAAGATGAAATTAAATAGTTGAATCAGATTATATTTCATTCCAATTTCGTAGTATACCAATGACTATTATTATTTCATCTAAGATGAATAACCAAGTTCCCTATTGATTTTGATAACTCGATCCTTTTTGATTTGGTTAGGAGCCAAAAAGTAAAAGAATGGAAGAATCATTCCATGATAAAATTAAATTCAAATAAAGTAACCATCCTTTTTGTTTGCATAACGTGTATGTGCCACACCATACAATTGAAATAGAAAAGAAAGATTAATCGGACGATTCATGAATTCCATGGGTTAGCTGATGAAAGAAGTTGTTGATAAATAGGAAATTGAAAAAGGAATTTCTTCTTATGGAACCATAAGACGGTCATACATGTACTACAATGAAGATGAAGGACTCGCTATTCATTCGGGTTTTGGTCAAGAATAACATTCTGTAGGAGAGATGGCCGAGTGGTTCAAGGCGTAGCATTGGAACTGCTATGTAGACTTTTGTTTACCGAGGGTTCGAATCCCTCTCTCTCCGTTTCTTTTCATTCATCAACGTTACCCACTACAATGTATCAAATCAAATAAGAATTGATATCTTTATTCTAACGAACGGTAAGACCCTTATTTACTTATTTAATATCAATTCTCTATCCCTAATTAATCATCCCTAATTAATTCCTGTGATAGGTAAAATAAAAATCGAAATATCGTATTGATATTGAAAAGAAGAAAAAAATCAAAAGAATCCTATTGCCAATTCTTTTTTGATACGTGAATGAGATAGGGCATGAGGTGCTCTATTTACTTCAGCGAAAGGAGTCAAAATTGGTATGAACCTTGCTTTTTTCTTTTCGTTAGAATCAAGTCTGACGGGAATAATATTCTACGACCAACAACTCATTTATTTTAAGACCGATCCATTTACTATCTATTATTTGATTGACAAATCCCTTATATTGTAAGGAGTCAATAGTCAAATGGTTTGGCAATTCCCCGTGGGGGGATGAAACAAGATAATTTTGAATAAGAGCTTTCGATCTTTCTTTATCCTTCGTAGTAATAAGATCTCGGGGTTTGCAACGATAACTTGGTATATCCACTATACGACCATTAACTAAAATGTGTCTATGGTTAACTAATTGTCTGGCTCCAGGAATGGTCGAAGCCATACCTAATCGAAAAAGGATGTTATCCAAACGCATCTCAAGTAATTGTAGTAAAACCTGGCCTGTTGACCCTTTGGCTTTTCTAGCAATATGCACATATTTAAGTAATTGTCGCTCTGTGAGACCATAATGAAAACGCAATTTCTGTTTCTCTTCTAAACGAATACGATATTGTGATCTTTTTCCAGAGCGCAATTGGGTTTGAAGATCACTTCTGGATCTGGGTCTTTTACTAGTGAGTCCCGGTAAAGCCCCCAGTCGGCGTATTTTTTTGAAACGAGGTCCTCGGTAACGAGACATATAAAGGCTCCTTTTTGATTCACTTTCATTTGACAAAAAAAATAGAAATTCAGACTGAACTAAAGGATCAGCAAAGCAAAACTCAATTTCCTAAAGTCCTACAAAACAGAATAAAATAAATTTTATCAATATTTGGATTTTTTGTATATATAGAAAATTCAAGCGAAGGTTACGTTTTCTAATTTATTCTATAAAGATCTAATTGTTCTAGTAAACTTTTTTATTCATAGCTATAGCTCCAAGTTACCATGACATAATAGATAAGTGACCCGACATTTAGAGAAAGCGAGAGTAGAGATTTTCAATCATGAAAAGAAAAAAATTGATAAAGAAAAAGAGCCGGCTATCGGAATCGAACCGATGACCATCGCATTACAAATGCGATGCTCTAACCTCTGAGCTAAGCGGGCGGGGATATAAGAGCAAGAGTTTATAGGAATACAGGAAACTATCGGATCTTAGCTATTACCTAGTGATTATTCTTCTTTTTTTTTTTCTTTCATTTATTGATATTCTTCTAGTTCTTAGTTATTAGTTCTCTATTTTAGATTCTATTTAGAAAATAGAAAAGAAAACTATTTAGATCTAGATAAATTAGCTATCTAAATAGAAATTCAATTCCATATTCATATATATGAATCTATGAAAATCAAATATCAATATATCAATGAAATTAGAATTTGAAATGAAAAAAAAAAAAGAATGAATATCGACCGTTCCACTATTCAAAAACGCACTGTAAAAATGAAGGAGGAGGAAAGGAATATATATATGTGGGATATATCTATCTATATTGAATTGCGGATACATCAATGATAGAATCATTTCGTATTGAAACAAAGAGGGTTCATCCAATAGAGATGAAATGATAGAATATAGAGAATCTAGAATAGAGGGTGGGCAAAAAAAGAAAATAGCAGCATACACTTTTTCAATATTTCGATATAGTCATTTCAATATTTCGATATAGTAATAATTACCTAATGAATAATGAATTCAATAGTGCCAATCTAAATGAAAGAGGTGGATGAAATTACAACTGGATCCTTGTCTCAAAGGAAAGGGGATATGGCGAAATTGGTAGACGCTACGGACTTGATTGGATTGAGCCTTGGTATGGAAACCTGCTAAGTGGTAACTTCCAAATTCAGAGAAACCCTGGAACTAAAAATGGGCAATCCTGAGCCAAATCTTTGTTTTGAAAGAATAAACGATGGAAAATGAGAATAAAAAGGGATAGGTGCAGAGACTCAATGGAAGCTGTTCTAACGAATGAAATTGACTACGTTACGTTAGTAGCTCAAATCTTTCTATCGAAATGACAGAAAGGATGACCTTATATACCTAATACGTACGTATACATACTTATATAGCAAACGATTAATCACAACCCAAATCTTCTATCGAATTCTATTCTTTATCTCTATCTTTATCTCTATATATGAAAATATATGAAAAATTGAAGAGTTCTTGTGAATCAATTCCAATTGAAGTTGAAAAAAGAATCTAATTCGAATATTCAGTGATCAAATGATTCATTCCAGAGTTTGATAGATCTTTTGAAGATGAATCGGACGAGAATAAAGAGAGAGTCCCATTTTACATGTCAATACCGACAAAAATGAAATTTATAGTAAGAGGAAAATC